TGAAGTAAAGGATCTTGGATCCAGACCCTTTTGTGAATGAGAAAGATAAAGACGATAAAGACCAATGAAATCGCGTTTTCAGATTGTAAATGGTAAAGTTTGATTACCATTAACCTCCAGAATAGTTAACGAGTTTTTCGGTTTGATTCATCTCCTAAAGGCGGCTCTCGCCCTGAGTTATTTTAAGTTAAGAAGTTAAGGCGGCCTTAGGCATTAATTACCTATGGTATTCTTTATTGTATTTCTAGTGCTTTTTTATTAGAGGTGGCCGGGACCTATTATTTCGAGTTTCTTTTTGAATCAAGGTGGCCATAGGCCCCTATGGTCCAGCGGTTACGACCTCTCTTTTTCACGGAGAAAACGAGGGTTCAAGTCCCTCTGGGGGTATACTAAGACTCAAGACGATAGGAGTGGGATTTTCTATCAAGTGATCTATATTTGTCAAGTCCTTCTAATAGTCTACCTAATAGTCTACTCAGTGGGACTTTGTATTTTAGATCAAGTGATATGTATTTATCAAATCTGCCTGGGGACAATATTGTGGAACGTCTAAAATAAATTAGGCGTTGGGTCGATGCCCGAGTGGTTAATGGGGACGGACTGTAAATTCGTTGACAATATGTCTACGCTGGTTCAAATCCAGCTCGGCCCAACAATTTGTCAATCTACTATCAGATGGTAGAACACTCTTGTTCTTAATAAATACCTGATACGAGAGAATAAAAAGGAATCCAAAATTTCTGCTAGATCTCTTCTTATTTCCCTGGGATTGTAGTTCAATAGGCAAGAGCACCGCCCTGTCAAGGCGGACGTTGCGGGTTCGAGCCCCGTCAGTCCCGACGGATCCAATAAGTACATCAATTCGCCTCTCCATTTTCTGTGAAATCTGTGAAAGAAGGGACAGAGAGCATAATTGAATTCCGAAGGGGTTTCCCTTCTTTTTTTCAGGATTCTGTCGAAGAAAGAACAAACCCTAAACTAAAATGAAAATAACTAAAATAGTGAAGTTGATAGAATATTCCATCTTTTCTCCTGCGACTCATCTTTCTCATACTTCCTTGTCTTCCAAAGAAATTTAGATAATTAAAATTTAGAACCTAATTCCTCTCTTTTTCCACTTCGTTTGTATTGTTTGTTGGGGTTTTGTAGTTCGGACGGGCGGTTAGATTTCGTTTCGTTTGATGGTTCTATAAGGAAGACCTAAGGTAGGTTATAGAAAAGAAAGAACAGAAAAGAAGGATACAGAAAGTAAAGCAACTTTTGGTTGGTCCGGGAATCCAAGATTGGATTTGGTATGGATAAAAGATGTTCGTATGTTATACTATTCAATTCTCGACGACGAATTAATTTAATAGCTCAGATATTGTTATTCATGATATTGATCCGATTCAAGATCATCGATAGGTAATGCATTCATTGAATTGACAGGTGAAAGATTTATCATCTCTATGGGATTAAATCCCGAGTTATTGTGAAATAAAAAAACGATGAGATTATGGAAGTAAATATTCTTGCATTTATTGCTACTGCACTGTTCATTTTAGTTCCTACTGCTTTTCTACTTATAATTTACGTAAAAACAGTCAGTCAAAATGATTAATTACTTTAAATGAAACTTGACTTCTGAATTCTTATCAATAGTTGAAGAAATCAAATGAAAAGTATTCTATTTTTACGTCTTAAATGAAATCAACGGGCTATCATCGGCGGTCTTCTATGAGATCCGAGAGTATGGTAAGTAAGAAATTTATTTCTTACTTACCATACTCTCTATTAGTGTTATAATAGTGTATAAAATTGTTTCTAATAAAGTTGGTATACTATATTAGCTTCTATCTTCAATATTAGCTTCTATCTTCAATAGATGTAATTATTAATCCATATATGTAATTGACGTAGGACCCAATTCTAGTTCGTTTGATACATCTATTTATTCCGATGAATCTGAAATAATTGTTTTACTGTTATAGAATATATTTCTCCACTAGAATCCAATGGAATTTGAAAATGAAGATATTTTGATTTGAATTGAAATAATTTTCAAATCAAAAATGCGTTGCAGAACGATCTATAAAACAATTGATACCGTTTCATTCCTCAACTAAATTAGGAGTGCTTCTAAAGTCCACTTCTTCCCCATACTACGAGTGAAAGGGAAAATGTAAAGACTACCATTAAAGCAGCCCAAGCGAGACTTACTATATCCATGTGAATTATGTCCCTTATCTCTATGATAGAATTATTCCATTATTGCTCACTAATAATAGTAGAATTAATGGTCCAGAGTCAAAAAGGGATTCTGGCCGAACACTATTGATGAACCAATCAAATAAATCCATTTCAAAAATTCCTATATTATTTCTAATCGGGAAAGACTAAACACAAGTAAAATAAAAAATAACATTACAAAGGAATGTTACTAATGGAACATCTAGTAATAAAATAAATAAGAGGGTCCATTCATTTTTTATTGCCCTTCAAAGTAAAAATAGATCAATTGCTATCTATTACAAAATTTTCCTATTTGATCTAATACGTACCCTTTCCCGATTGTCTCTCTGAAGGAGTTGAGAGATAGTATATTATACTTTTGACGAGGGGTTAAAATTTTTTTTTCACTTTTTATTTTCTATAAAAAAGGAAATTATCCATCTCAATCTAATAGTGATTGAATGCCTAAACACTCAGAGATTCTCGCGAGTCTATATATGTAGATTATAGTATAGAAAGAACTTCCCCCAACCAGTAGTTAAATTATCTGCCGGCTATCCAAACCCAATCAGTAGACATTACATTAGTAGTAGAAAGGAATCGGGAAGTCTTGCTTCGACCATGACAATCTTTCTTTTCATTTTCGATTCAAAAATTGATTTACAAAATATCCAGAACGGATGTTTAGAATCAATCAAGTATTAATAGTCCCCTTATTCTGTTCTGCTGGATAAAATTTGGTTGAGTTATATCAGCAGAACAGAATAAGAGATTTCGATTCGTTTGTTGATGAGGCGGCACCCGGATTTGAACTGGGGAAAAAGGATTTGCAGTCCCCCGCCTTACCACTCGGCCATGCCGCCAAAACGATACACAATAGGATCAAAATTTCCCTTTTTGGGTTGTATTACTAAATTTTAGTTTTTGTACTTGCATCCTGTTTTTAATCCTTTTTTTAATTTAGAAAAATTAGAAAAGAAACCATTTTTCCCCTTTTGATTGTCTTTGATCTACCCCTTCGATTGATTATATAGTATCTCAAAACACACAATGCCAAAAAGCTTCCCCTCACTTTTATATTGAAAAAGAAAATGTATATTTTCACTCAAAAAAACCAAAATTGATGACAAATGGGAACCATTAACTATTCGTTGACTGAGAATTCGTGAATGATTATTGGATTTGAATCTAAAATTTGGTTTGCCTAATGACATAAGAAAATACAAATTGATACATACTTAATTGATTCTTTTGAATCAAAAATCCTTCTCAATTTCCATTATAACAAAAATGATAAGTATATGTAAACCCCAGAACGGAAATTGTTACAAAGATACAAAATTGGCTATTTAGAGTATGTTGCCTATAAATAAAAAAGAAAGGGAATTTTTTGGAACAAAAAAAGGCCCGGCTGGGTATTGACCGGGCCAGGCCAAAAGGGCGCTTCGAACAAAATAAAAGCAAGAAGGTCTTCTTTATTTCTTTTTCTATTTGGATCTTTCGAGCATCTAAATGGAATTGCTAATTCTATAATAACGATAAAGAATGTGAAAGAAATACTTTCTTTAATCCTTATTTGATGTGTAATGTAACATAGTAATTATCTTTTTCAATTGGGAGAGATGGCTGAGTGGACGAAAGCGGCGGATTGCTAATCCGTTGTACGAGTTATTCGTACCGAGGGTTCGAATCCCTCTCTTTCCGTTTCCGTTGATGACTTTCTATTTTTTTCTTTCAAATTTAGCAAATCCCTGTTTATTTTTTTCCTAGTGAAATGTGTGGAATAGCTAAAATAAAATATTAAGAAAATTGTAAAATTAAGCAACAAAAACGAAATTTTTATTTTATTCTTCACGTCCAGGATTACGTCCTGGATCATTGGATAGGAATCCAAAGATGAAGAGAGAAACAAAGAATATTACTACTGTGTAAACGAAAAGTTTGAGAGTAAGCATTACACAACCTCCAAGATCATTTTTTGAAAAAAAAAACGAGAAAAGAAAAGATAATAGATCCTCCTTTTTTATATCACATATCCTATTTTGACACCAAGAAATGAATTATAGAAATAGAAAAGAATGTTCAGAAATTCAAATGAAGTTGAAATTTTTAATAAGAGTCTTTGATTACCACAAATCACTTTCATACCGACAATTAGATATTGTAAGCGACCCTAAGCTAATAAGGTATTTCGCCGAAAAAAGGAGAAAAAGGATTAAAATCGGGAAATGGGGCGAGCCGGATTTTTTGCGGCTATCCGAAATTTCAATGTTTGAATTGAAGGTTCATACTGTCAGACTTATTTGATCTTCTCGATTGTTATCATTTTTATCAAAAAAAATGAATTTTCTAGGATACTATTAAAGATCTTATCGAAAACTTACAGCAGCTTGCCAAACAAAGGCTAAAAGAAAAAAGAACAGGGGTATGACTGGCATAACATCTACGATTGGATTCAAAAAAGCATAGGCTTCGGGCAATTTGGCGAAGAAAAGACTACTCGGATAAAGGGCAGAATTAAGACAGATCAAACTAAAGATATTAAGCATAACAGACATTTTTTTTCGTCGAGATAATTGCATTTTGATTGAGTTATTGATATAAGGAAAAATGAAGAAAGTAAGGTAGACAAAAAAATCCTTCTTTTTCCACTCAATCAAAAATCCTCCAATTCTCAAAGGAGAATAGAAAAAATCATACTTTCATACAATATCTTAATTGAATTATATATAATGATCAATAAATTCAGTTGAATTCTAGATATACACATGTCAAAATTCTAGCAACGAATCTATAATCAATTCTATAAAGGAGAAAGATTTTCTATAGATAGTTGGACTGGAATTGACGAACACTTAATACCAATATTATTCTTTATTAGTATTAGTGTCCAATAAAAATAGAAATGGGGCGTAGCCAAGCGGTAAGGCAACGGGTTTTGGTCCCGCTATTCGGAGGTTCGAATCCTTCCGTCCCAGAGCATATCCCTTGTATCCGAATACTTCTTTTTTGTTCAACAAGGTTCTGTTTCAAGGTCTAATATTGGATAGAATATGATTCCTCTTTCTTTTTTGATTTTGAATGATTCTTTTCGAAATCATATCTTAATGAATGATTCTTTTCGAAATCATATCTTAATTTTTTACAAACTGAACTAAATCGAGTTCAAATTACATGCAAAAGGAACTAAACCCTTTTATGATCCAGATAAAGATAAGATGGGGCATAGATCTGTAGAAGGATTACTTAACCTCAGGTTAAACAAAATATGAATATGAAAATACATATAAAAGAGGAAGTGCTTAGCTTATAGGTATGTATTGTTATCCTATTTCAGTGACAAAAAGTCTTTCCATTTTTGTGAAAAAGAATTTGCATTCCTAAAAGATTAAAATTGAAATATTTAACAATGATATTTCTTTTTATTGTTCGATCTATTTAGATTATTTGCTTTACATCATTGACAATTCCATTCGAAAAGAAACAGAAAATTATCTTTTTTATGATAACCAAATGGAGTCTTTACTGTAAAACATGACTCAAATTCAAGTATAAAGATTTGTAATGATTCTTTATGGATTGAATCTTTGGGAAGTTTTGGGAAGTTGGAACGGGTCAGTCTATCTTATTGAGTCACTTGAAGAGGCAGAGTCAAATAGAATTTATTTATTCGTGTGATTTCTGTTAGTTATTTTATTTCTATATTTAGATTTCTGGATATTTCTGTTAGACATTTTTTTGAGATAGAGATTTATAGAAAAAGTTCCATTCATACAAAAAAACGGGGTCTTGCTAATATTTATTCAGAAAAATTTTTTTGATCTTTATTATCTATTTTATTATCTATGTAGATAAGAAAAAATAGAAATGACTGTGTCTCTGTACCGACTGAACCAATGACTATTCATGATTCCACAATTGAATCAATTCCATACTGGTTCCAAATTAGAGGAATGTTATGGTAAAACTTCGTTTAAAACGATGTGGTAGAAAGCAACGTGCGACTTGAAGGACACGATCCGGTGTGGATTCTTATTCTTACATCCACCATTTTATATAGGAATGAAGGTGCTCTTGGCTCGACGTCGTTTTTCTATTCTACTAGAATCCTTCTTTTTTTGATTGGGTTTTAATGTAAATATGTAAATAGTTCGTGATGGAGCTCGAGTAGAAAGTATTGATGAATTTCTCAGGGGCAACGATCTAGGGTTAATGCCAATCAATAAATTGGAACAACTTCGTAAGTATATCTTCGATATAGAAATAGAAAGGATCCGATTCGAGCAAATTTTTCAATTCAAAAAAATTTGTTGGAACGGCTAAAACTTTTTCGATCCACAGTGTATCGCGCACGAATCAACCATCGGTATGATTCTTTGATAGAAAGAAATCACAAAAGGGGTATGTTGCTACCATTTTGAAAGGATTAAGAAGCACCGAAGTAATGTCTAAACCCAATGATTTAAAACCAAGATAAAGGATCCCAGAACAAGGAAACACCACTTCAATTGTCTCACGGATCCAAATAAAGAATCCAAATATATTTGAAATGAGACGAAAAAAGGGGGGGGGTTAAAGACCACTCAAAAAAAGAAAAATCTTAATTTCTTTAAGATATTTGAGAATTTTTGAACTTGAGTTATGAGTACAAATGATTTTTTTCAGGAAGGAAGCTAAATAAAAATGACTATGAGTTAAATTATAGACTAATTTATTTTACGGATTCCTTTCCTATCCTATTTATTCTAATTTTTGTCTATGGATAAAATTAGAATCGTTTTTTATCGAGCCGTACGAGGAGAAAACTTCTTATACGGTTCTAGGGGGGGGGTTCTTTTTTATCTACATCTATCCCGATGAGCCGTCTATCGAATCGTTGCAATTGATGTTCGATCTCGAAGAGAAGGAAGAGATCTTCGGAAAGTGGGTTTTTATGATCCTATCAAGAATCAAACTTATTTAAACGTTCCCGCGATTCTCTATTTCCTTGAAAAGGGCGCTCAGCCTACAGGAACTGTTCAGGATATTTTAAAAAAGGCAGAGGTTTTTAAGGAACTTGGCCCTAATCAAACGAAATTCAATTAAATTAAGGAAATAAAAACTAAGGATAGGATAGTGATTTCTATATCATTTTGGATATCTTTTCTATACTATGTTTTTTATTTCCTTCTTTTCTTGCTCTATTCGTATCTATTTATCATTGCTTTTATAGAATCTTTTTCTAACTTTGATGAATCCTTACAAAATAGAAAATGATGGCATTACCTGCAACCTGCAATCGGGTGGTTTTCATTCGAACTCGAATACCAAGTAAGAAAAAAGGAATCGAAGTTCTGTATTCGACTTACTTTAGTCGACTTATTCTATATGGATTCAATACACTATTGATTGCATAAATCCTTTTTCTACTTTTTCTTTATTTATTCTCCATCTAAACTAAAATTTTTAGTATATATGCATATGCAGTGCCAATCCAACACAAGTCTTTTTTTTACTATTATTTCAATTTTAGTTCTTGTATTTTTTCCATCGTATTCTTTTATTAACCTTTATATTGACAATATTGTATCGAACAAATATAATTCATCGTGATAAGCAGCTCTATTTATTTCCGTCCCATAGGTTTTCTTTTTTACCTGTTGATTCAAATGATGGGTTCGTTGGATTAGCTTTGCTCCTCGGATTTTTGATTGAAAAAGTGGATAACATAGAAATAGGGGATGGTCCAGCATTTTTTACATTTATTTCTTTTTTTGATTTGATCGGGAAATTTTTTCTTTTTTCATCTGATTTAGTCATTTTTATGTTCCAAATATATTAGAAAAATTTTTTATATCTTTTTTTATTTCGTAGATGTAGATTAATGCTTTGATTTAATCATTTTGTTTTATTCTGATTGTATCTACATACCTTTTTTCTATTTGGGTTGCTAACTCAACGGTAGAGTACTCGGCTTTTAAGTGCGGCTAGGATCTTTTACACATTTAGATGAAGCGAGGGATTCGTCCATACCATCGGTAAAGTTTGGAAGACCACGACTGATCCTGAAAGGGAATGAATGGAAAAAATAGCATGTCGTATCAATTAAGAGTTCTGAGAATATTTTATTCTTTCCGGCTCGATACAAAGCCTTCATTTAAAATTTCAATTATTCATTTAAATTATTCAAAGGGAGCAAATCGAAGTCAATTTCAAGTTGGGTCGAATTAATAAATGGATAGGGCCCCACGGCTTCAATTCATTTCATTTTGATTATAGGGAAAGAAAAAGCAACGAGCTTCCGTTCTTAATTTGAATGATTACCCGATCTAATTAGACGTTAAAAAAAATATTAGTGCCCAATACGGGAAGGCTTTCTCCCAGGAATGTATTCTTGATTTTTTAATGAATCCTAAATATTACCACTCTCCATTCCATAATGGAGAAGTATGTGTATAAGAAACAGTATATTGATAAAAACATTTCCAAAATCAAAAGAGCGATTGGGTTGAAAAAAGTAAAGGGTTTCTAATCATCTTGCTATCCTATAATGAAAACGAACATAAATACTTAATTTTAAAGGGAAAAAGAGAGGATAGAGAATCTGTTTATAAGTTTATCTGTAGCCGAGGTATCTATTCGGTTTGTACTATAATACCTTGTTTTGACTGTATCGCACTATGTATCATTTAGAACCCCCAAAATCCTCTACCTTTCATTTAAATAGACTTTCAAATGGAGAAATTCCAAAGGCTAGATAGATCTCACTACTTCTTATATCCACTTATCTTTCAGGAGTATATTTATGTACTTGCTCATGATCATGGTTTAAATGGATCGATTTTGTTGGAAAATGCAGGTTATGACAATAAATCCAGTTTACTAATTGTGAAACGTTTAATCATTCGAATGTATCAACAGAATCATTTGATTCTTTCTGTTAATGATTCTAAACAGACTGCATTTTTGGGGCACAACAAGAATTTTTATTCGCAAGTAATGTCAGAGGTTTCTTCAACCATTATGGAAATTCCATTGTCTCTGCGATTAATATCTTCCCTAGAAAGGAAAGGGGTAGTTAAATCCGATAATTTACGATCAATTCATTCCATATTTTCTTTTTTAGAGGACAACTTTTCACATTTTAATTATGTATTAGATATACTAATACCTTACCCAGCTCATCTGGAAATCTTGGTTCAGGCTCTTCGCTATTGGATCAAAGATGCTTCCTCTTTGCATTTATTAAGATTCTTTCTCCATGAGTGTCATAATTGGGATAGTCTTATTACTTCAAATTCAAAGAAAGCCAGTTCTTCTTTTTCAAAAAGAAATCACAGACTATTCTTCTTCCTATATACTTCTTATGTATGTGAATATGAATCTGGCTTCCTATTTCTCCGTAACCAATCTTCTCACTTACGATCAACATCTTCTGGAGCCCTTATTGAACGAATATATTTCTATGGAAAAATAGAGCATCTTGCAGAAGTCTTTGCCAGGACTTTTCAAGCGAATTTATGGTTCTTCAAAGATTCTTTCATGCATTATGTTAGGTATCAAGGAAAATCAATTCTTGCTTCAAAAGGGACGTTTCTTTTGATGAATAAAAGGAAAGATTACTTTTTCAATTTCTGGAAATCTTATTTTTACCTGTGGTCTTATCCAGGAAGGATTTCTATAAACCAATTATCCAATCATTCCCTTGACTTTCTGGGTTATCGTTCAAGTGTGCGTCTAAAGCCTTCAATGGTACGCGGTCAAATGCTAGAAAATACATTTTTAATTAATAATGCTATTAAGAAGTTTG